TTAAACAGTAACAAACATTAGAATTGGATTAAGATTACAGTGGACCGTTTTTCAATCATTCATTGAATGATAAATCACTACAAGTGACGGAGATATACGATTTAAATACCGGAAAATCCAATATTTGAAAATTGTATCTATAATGACTGGAAAAGTGGAAACAAGCCCAGATATAATTTGATCATTATAAGAAAACCCAAAATCTTTGTACACAAAGCTAAGCAGAAATTCCCAACCGTGGGGTGAATGGAATCCGATACATAAATCGGTTAATAAAAGAATAGAAAAAGCTTTGATTGTGTCACTTAAGTTATATAAGAATTCCTGAACCCAAGAGTTAAAAAGAATAAGTTCTTTATTACCCAGAAGAGAATAACCACTTAGAATAACAAAATAGGTTAGATTTGTCGAGAAGTGTAAAATCGTATGAATATGATTCTCATTATGCATCTTGATCAATTGGATTGTTTCTTTTTGTATCCCTATACTCCATTTTTGAGTATGTGTCTCCGAAAATTCCTTTATCATTTCTTCCACCAAGAAAAGTTCCTTTAATTCTATGAATTTTTCTAGAATGCTCTTTTCTTGAATCTGATTCAAAAAAATTTCATATTTCCTAGTATTCCACCAATTTGTAATCCAAGATTCCATACTTTTTTGAAATAAAAGAGAGATCAACCCGGGCAAAAATACTATAAATGCAAGATATATAAGGGGAGTCAATTCTTTCTTTTTTGACATTTTTTTCATTTTTGAATTATTAATGAAGCCACCCTATTCATCGATTCTATGTGATCTACTCTTTCGATCAAGCGTGAGTTCTATTACAAGATATGAATCCCCCCTTTTTTTGTGATTCAGTGTTTAGTTTAGCCCCTGACCCTACAAAGAATACAGAAATAGAATAAGACCGTTTCGAATTTGAATAAAGAAATACTCATTTTTTTTTTTCATATATTTAAATTAGTTAAATTTGAAATAGTTTCCCCCTTACGATGGATACCCGAACGAGCGAATTCAAATTAGCCAATCCTATTTCAAGACGAAATAAACCCCCTGAGCCCAAGACTAGTTGAAAAAATTATGAAAAACCGTGTGATGATCAAAAAATAATGGCAAAACAAGACCGAATTCCGGTGATTTGTTATTTTTTTTTGGTACTTAATTAAGTTTCGCGGATTTACATACTATGTTTTGCGGACAAAGTAGTTTTGTTTTATGGCTGTTCTATAATAATATATGTATGATCCGGTTTGACTACAATGAGTGCTCTTATATTATAAAAAAATAAAAAAAGAGGATTCACAAGCTTTTTCCTTTTGATGAGAAAACGTTTAGTTAGTTTATTTTTCAAAAAATTTCAATAGGTACGCGCAAGAAATAGGCCAATTCAGCAGCTTTTTGTTCAATTTCGCGTGGAGTCAAATTCTCATCAGTACGAGTCAAGGGAATGTCCCCCTGGCCGCGGATTTCCATATAAAGAACACGGCGGGCATAAATACCCTCTTTAACTTCTATTCTTATGGACTGAATATCTTTCATAAGGAATCGGAGGAAAATACGACGATTCTTTCCAGGAAATCCCCAACGAAAAATACACACTATTCCTCCTTTTCTATCGAATCGATCATAACCACTACCCACATTCCACGCAATTGTGCACCACAAATAGGAACTAATAAAAAGACCCGCGATACCGTAGAAAGACATCACGATCCCTTGTGGAAAAAAAGATATTTGCTGATATGGAAATAAAGATATCAAATTCCTACCAAGATAACTGGAAGTTCCAACCAATAAAAATCCTACTGAACCTAAAAAAAGGATACAGGCCCAACCAAAATTACTTATTTTTCGAGACCCTGTTATAAGTTCTATCCATATATGTTCTGATCGCCAACTCATACTAGATCCAGTTGTATTTTATTGGAAGTGAAAGAATAAACAAAATCCATTTGACTTTACTCTTTTTGTTTCCGAAGGAACTCTCATCAACTAGCCTTATTCTAATGTGAATCTTTAGGAGGCTTCGGAAGAAGCCGCACCTTATATAATATTATACTAAATAGATATCTGTATTATGATCTAAATCTAAGTCTTGAAAAAAAATCAATGAGATTTCATCCCATCGGATCTAAAAAATCTTGTTTTTTTGAATATGAAGAAATAACGACGCCATTGCCATTGCCGGAAAAACTAGGCCCACTAAGGGCACAAAAATAGAGGGTAAGTTAAGAGTTGTCATAGAATGGATACCTCGATTTACTATTTGTACCTGTTATATATTGTTATAATTGTTATATAAGGTATTTAAGAATAGAATAATTCTATTTGGAAGAAATTAGACTCTAAGATAAGTGAATATATATATATAATAATTGAGTATAGAGTAAGTGCAAAGAGGATAGAACTAACTAACTAAATGGGCTTCGCTTTTTTTAGCTTTCTACATAAACTATATGACTGATCCAACAGGGGTTATTAGTAATAATGACGATTC